GCTAGTGTAGCTTAAACTAAAGCATGACACTGAAGATGTTAAGATGAACCCTAGAAAGTTCCACAGGCATAAAGGCTTGGTCCTGACTTTACTATCAGCCATAACCCAACTTATACATGCAAGTATCCGCATCCCCGTGAGAATGCCCTCAATCCCCCGTCCGGGGACGAGGAGCAGGCATCAGGCACGACTAAAGCCCAAGACGCCTTGCTATGCCACACCCCCAAGGGACTTCAGCAGTAATAAACATTAAGCCATAAGTGCAAACTTGACTTAGTCAGGGTTTAGAGGGCCGGTAAAATTCGTGCCAGCCACCGCGGTTATACGAAAGACCCTAGTTGATAGACACGGCGTAAAGGGTGGTTACGGATAAAAAATCAATAAAGCTAAAGACCCTCTAAGCCGTCATACGCATTCCGAGGCCACGAAACCCAAATACGAAAGTAGCTTTAAACATACATTACCTGACCCCACGAAAGCTAAGAAACAAACTGGGATTAGATACCCCACTATGCTTAGCCATAAACCTAGATGTAAACTTACACACACATCCGCCAGGGTACTACGAGCCTAGCTTAAAACCCAAAGGACTTGGCGGTGTCTCAGACCCACCTAGAGGAGCCTGTTCTAGAACCGATAACCCCCGTTAAACCTCACCACTTCTTGTTCTTATCCGCCTATATACCGCCGTCGTCAGCTTACCCTGTGAAGGTCCAACAGTAAGCAAAATGGGCTCGCCCAAAAACGTCAGGTCGAGGTGTAGCGTACGAAGTGGGAAGAAATGGGCTACATTTTCTACATCAGAATATTACGAACGGCACCCTGAAAAAGTGCCTGAAGGTGGATTTAGTAGTAAAAAGTAAACAGAGCATTCTTTTGAATTAGGCTCTGAGACGCGCACACACCGCCCGTCACTCTCCCCTACACTAACCTTAACAAACTATTCCTAATAAAATATCTTGAAACACGGGGAGGCAAGTCGTAACATGGTAAGTGTACCGGAAGGTGCACTTGGAATAACCAGGACGTGGCTGAGATAGACAAGCATCTCCCTTACACCGAGAAGACATCCATGCAAGTTGGATCGCCCTGAGCTAAAAAGCTAGCTTAAACACCAAAATACTAAAAACAACATTAAATCACCTTACAAAAATACAACATACAAACTAAAACATTTTTCCGCCTAAGTAAGTGAGACAGAAAAGGCCTAACCAAAGCAATAATAAAAGTACCGCAAGGGAACGCTGAAAGAGAAATGAAACAAATCATAAAAGCACAACAAAGCAGAGACTAACCCTCGTACCTTTTGCATCATGATTTAGCTAGTCACACTGAGCAAAGAGTACTTTAGTTCAATCCCCCGAAACTAAGTGAGCTACCCCGAGACAGCCTATAAAATAGGGCCAACCCGTCTCTGTGGCAAAAAGAAGTGGGGAAGTACTCCCGGGTAAGAGGTGGCAAAAAGGAGTGGGAAGATCTCCGGGTAGAGGTGACAGACCTACCGAACTTAGTTATAGCTGGTTGCCTAAGAAATGAATAGAAGTTCAGCCTCGCACTCCTCAACTCAAAAACACACGTTAAAACACGAACCTGAGAAACACACGAGAGTCAGTCAAAGGGGGTACAGCCCCTTTGAAACAGGATACAACCTCATCAGGAGGTTAAAGATTATACTAAACAAGATATACCGCTTTAGTGGGCCTAAAAGCAGCCATCTAAGTAGAAAGCGTTAAAGCTCCTGCGGATTAAAAATCTATTATCTAAATATCTTATCTAAAACCCCTAATTCTATTAGGCCATTCCATGCCAACATGGAAGAGACACTGCTAAAATGAGTAATAAGAAGGAACACCCTTCTCCAAAGCCTACGTGTATGCTAGACCGGACCCCCCACTAGCAATTACCGAACCCAACAAAAGAGGGCAATGTGGAATCACTAAACATCAAGAAATACCCACAACCCAAATCGTTAACCCCACACCGGAAGGCTATTTAAAGGAAAGACTAAAAGAAGAGGAAGGAACTCGGCAAACACAAGCCTCGCCTGTTTACCAAAAACATCGCCTCCTGCAAAACCCAATATATAGGAGGTCTTGCCTGCCCAGTGACTAGTTAAACGGCCGCGGTATTTTGACCGTGCGAAGGTAGCGCAATCACTTGTCTTTTAAATGAAGACCTGTATGAATGGTGGAACGAGGGCTTAACTGTCTCCCCCTTCAAGTCAATGAAATTGATCTGCCCGTGCAGAAGCGGACATACAAGTACAAGACGAGAAGACCCTTTGGAGCTTAAGATACAAGATCAACTATGTCAAGAATCTAAAAATTAAACTAAATAGTAACTGATCCCTATCTTCGGTTGGGGCGACCGCGGGAGAAAACAAAGCTCCCACGCGGACTGGGGCCACACCCTAAAACCAAGAAAGACATTTCCAAGTCACAGAATATCTGACCATTAAGATCCGGCCACACGCCGATCAACGGACCAAGTTACCCCAGGGATAACAGCGCAATCCTCTTCCAGAGTCCATATCGACAAGAGGGTTTACGACCTCGATGTTGGATCAGGACATCCTAATGGTGCAGCCGCTATTAAGGGTTCGTTTGTTCAACGATTAAAGTCCTACGTGATCTGAGTTCAGACCGGAGCAATCCAGGTCAGTTTCTATCTGTAATGCCATTTTTCCTAGTACGAAAGGACCGGAAAAAGGGGGCCCATATAATCTATACGCCCCACCCCAACTTAATGAAACCAACTAAATTAAAACAAGGGAGGGCATAATCCCACATCAAGATAAGATTATTAAGATGGCAGAGCCCGGTAATTGCAAAAGGCCTAAGCCCTTTCCCCCGGAGGTTCAAATCCTCCTCTTAATTATGATAACCACTTTAATAACACACATCATTAATCCATTAGCCTACATCGTGCCAGTATTACTAGCACTAGCCTTCCTAACATTATTAGAGCGTAAAGTATTAGGTTATATACAATTACGTAAAGGCCCCAACGTAGTAGGCCCATACGGTTTACTACAACCAATCGCAGACGGTGTAAAACTCTTTATCAAAGAACCAATCCGCCCATCAACCTCCTCCCCCGTCCTCTTCCTAACAGCCCCCATCCTAGCCCTAACTCTGGCCCTAATACTATGAGCCCCAATACCAATCCCAAACCCAGTAACAGACATAAACCTGGGCATACTATTTATCCTAGCCCTCTCCAGCCTAGCAGTATATTCCATCCTAGGATCAGGATGGGCTTCCAATTCAAAATACGCCCTAATCGGAGCACTACGAGCAGTCGCCCAAACCATTTCATACGAAGTAAGTCTAGGATTGATTCTACTATCAACCATTGTATTCACGGGAGGCTTTACCTTACAAATATTTAACACAACCCAAGAAGCTATCTGACTAGTATTACCAGCCTGACCCCTAGCCGCAATATGATATATTTCCACACTAGCAGAAACAAATCGAGCACCATTTGATCTCACAGAAGGGGAATCAGAACTAGTCTCCGGTTTTAACGTAGAATACGCTGGAGGCCCATTCGCACTATTCTTCCTAGCCGAATATGCCAACATCCTACTAATAAATACACTATCTACCATCCTATTTTTAGGAGCAACCTATACCCCCATTACACCAGAACTAGCTTCAATTAACATTATAACAAAAGCTGCACTGCTCTCAGTACTATTCCTATGAATCCGTGCATCTTACCCCCGCTTCCGATACGACCAACTTATACACCTTGTATGAAAAAACTTCCTACCAATAACACTAGCACTAATCCTATGACACGCTGCCTTACCAATCGCATTCACAGGATTACCACCACAACTATAATTACAGGAGCTGTGCCTGAACGCCCAAGGACCACTTTGATAGAGTGAATTACGAAGGTTAAAACCCTTCCAGCTCCTTAGAAAGAGGGGACTCGAACCCATATCATGGAGATCAAAACTCCAAGTGTTTCCATTACACCACTTCCTAGTAAGATAAGCTAATTAAAGCTTTTGGGCCCATACCCCAAAAATGTAGGTTAAAATCCTTCTCTTACCAATGAGCCCCTACGTAATTATAATCTTATTATCAAGCCTAGGGCTAGGCACAACCCTAACATTCATAAGCTCCCACTGACTATTAGCCTGAATAGGCCTAGAAATCAATACACTAGCAATTCTACCACTAATAGCCCAACACCACCACCCACGAGCTGTAGAAGCAACCACCAAATATTTCCTAGCACAAGCAGCAGCAGCAGCCACAATTCTATTCGCCAGCACCATAAATGCCTGAACAACCGGTGAATGAAATATCTGCTGCTTAACAGACCCAACCGCCATTACACTAACCACCATAGCACTAGCACTAAAAGTAGGACTAGCCCCAATACACTTTTGAATACCCCCTGTAATACAAGGACTAGATCTAACAACAGGCCTTATTATAGCCACCTGACAAAAACTAGCACCATTTTCCCTAATCATCCAAATAGCCCCCCTAGCACACCCACAACTATTAATCACCCTAGGACTAATATCTGTATTCATCGGAGGCTGAGCAGGACTAAATCAAACTCAACTACGAAAAATTTTAGCCTACTCATCTATCGCACACCTTGGATGAATAATTGCCATCGCACAATTTAAACCAGAACTAACAACCCTTACACTACTAATATATATCATCATAACATCAGCAACATTCCTAACATTCAAATTAATAGAAGCAACAAAAATTAATACCCTAGCAATAAACTGACCAAAAACCCCAGTCATCACAGCTACCGCCGCTTTAACGCTACTATCTCTAGGAGGGCTTCCACCCCTAACAGGATTCATACCAAAATGACTAATCTTACAAGAACTCACAACACAAAACCTACCGCTCACAGCAACCATTATAGCCCTCAGCGCCCTGCTAAGCTTATACTTCTACTTACGCCTATGTTACGCAATAACTCTAACAATTTCACCAAACACAAACAACTCATCAACCCCATGACGCCTACAAAACAATCAAAACACCATCCATTTAACAACATTTATAACAGCCACCCTCCTGCTACTACCACTTACACCAATAGTACAAGCACTAGTCAGCTAGAGATTTAGGATAACACCAGACCAAAAGCCTTCAAAGATAGAAGTAGGAGTGAAAATCTCCTAATCTTTGTTTTAAGGCTTGCAGGACTCTATCCCACATCTTCTGAATGCAACTCAGACACTTTAATTAAGCTAAAGCCTTACTAGATGAGAAGGCCTCGATCCTACAAACTCCTAGTTAACAGCTAGGTGCTCAAACCAGCGAGCATTCATCTACTTTCCCCGCCGCCTATGCAAAAAGGCGGGGAAAGCCCGGCGGGGGTTTAACCTGCATCTTTAGATTTGCAATCTAACATGTTGTACACCACAAGGCTCTAAACTTGCTGATAGGAAAAGGACTCAAACCTTTGTGCCTGTGACGATCACACGCTGATTTTTCTCAACCAACCATAAAGACATTGGCACCCTTTATCTAGTATTTGGTGCCTGGGCCGGTATAGTCGGCACAGCCCTAAGCTTACTAATCCGGGCAGAACTGGCACAACCCGGGGCTCTTTTAGGAGATGACCAGATTTATAATGTTATTGTTACTGCCCACGCCTTCGTAATAATTTTCTTTATAGTAATACCAATTATGATTGGAGGTTTCGGAAACTGACTTGTACCTCTAATAATCGGTGCCCCAGATATAGCATTCCCACGAATAAATAATATAAGCTTCTGATTACTACCCCCCTCCTTCCTACTGCTACTTGCCTCATCAGGCGTTGAAGCGGGGGCAGGAACAGGGTGAACAGTATACCCACCCCTTGCAGGAAACCTGGCACATGCAGGAGCTTCCGTAGACTTAACCATTTTTTCTCTACATCTAGCAGGTGTATCATCAATTCTTGCCTCCATTAACTTTATCACAACCATTATTAACATGAAACCGCCAGCCATCTCCCAATATCAAACACCCCTATTTGTTTGATCCGTAATAATCACAGCAGTACTACTACTTCTGTCCCTTCCAGTATTAGCTGCGGGAATCACTATATTATTAACAGACCGTAATTTAAACACAACCTTCTTTGATCCTGCGGGAGGGGGGGACCCAATCCTTTATCAACACCTCTTCTGATTCTTTGGCCACCCAGAAGTATATATTTTAATTCTACCAGGCTTTGGAATAATCTCACACATTGTAGCTTACTACTCAGGCAAAAAAGAACCATTTGGTTATATAGGAATGGTCTGGGCCATAATAGCAATTGGCCTTCTAGGGTTTATCGTGTGAGCCCACCACATGTTCACAGTAGGCATGGACGTGGACACACGAGCATATTTTACATCTGCAACAATAATTATCGCAATTCCAACAGGTGTTAAAGTATTCAGCTGATTAGCCACATTACACGGAGGGTCCATCAAATGAGAAACCCCCATATTATGAGCCCTGGGATTCATCTTCCTATTCACCGTGGGTGGACTTACCGGAATTATACTAGCCAACTCGTCCCTGGACATCATACTGCATGACACCTACTACGTAGTAGCCCACTTCCACTATGTCCTATCAATAGGGGCTGTATTTGCTATTATAGGAGCCTTTGTACACTGGTTCCCCCTATTTACAGGATACACAATACACGACACCTGAACAAAAATCCACTTCGGAACAATATTTGTAGGAGTAAACCTAACTTTCTTCCCACAACACTTCCTCGGGCTAGCAGGAATGCCCCGACGGTACTCAGACTACCCAGACGCATACTCACTATGAAATATTATTTCCTCCATCGGCTCAATAGTCTCTATAGTAGCAGTTGTAATATTCCTATTTATTCTATGAGAAGCATTTGCCGCCAAACGAGAAGTTCTATCCGTCGAACTAACCTCTACAAATGCAGAATGACTTCACGGATGCCCACCACCCTACCACACATTTGAAGAGCCTGCCTTCGTACAAGTACAGACAAACTAACGAGAAAGGAAGGAATCGAACCCCCGTAAACTAGTTTCAAGCCAGTTACATATCCACTCTGCCACTTTCTTTAATAAGATACTAGTAAAAACGAATATTACACTGCCTTGTCAAGACAAAATTGCGGGTTAAAATCCCGCGTATCTTAAGCCTAACGGCTTAATGGCACATCCCTCACAACTAGGATTCCAAGACGCGGCCTCCCCTGTTATAGAAGAACTTCTGCACCTACACGACCACGCCTTAATAATCGTTTTCTTAATTAGCACATTAGTCCTATATATTATTGTAGTAATAGTTACAACCAAACTTACCAACAAATACATTTTAGACTCACAAGAAATTGAAATTGTCTGAACAATCCTTCCAGCGGTAATTCTTATCATAATTGCTCTTCCATCACTCCGAATTCTTTATCTCATGGATGAAGTAAACGACCCACATCTTACAGTAAAAGCCATGGGTCACCAATGATACTGAAGCTATGAATATACTGACTATGAAAATTTAGCATTCGATTCATATATAATCCCCACACAAGACCTCACCCCCGGACAATTCCGGCTACTTGAAACAGACCACCGAATGGTGGTACCAATAGAATCCCCGATTCGAGTACTAGTATCTGCAGAAGACGTCCTACATTCTTGAGCCGTTCCAGCACTAGGTGTAAAACTAGATGCCGTTCCAGGACGATTAAACCAAACATCTTTCATTACATCACGCCCTGGTGTATTCTACGGACAATGCTCTGAAATCTGCGGGGCTAACCACAGCTTTATACCTATCGTAGTAGAAGCCGTTCCTCTAGAACACTTTGAGAACTGATCCTCCCTTATGCTTGAAGACGCCTCACTGGGAAGCTAAAATGGGATTAGCGTTAGCCTTTTAAGCTAAAGATTGGTGGCCCCCAACCACCCCTAGTGACATGCCACAATTAAATCCCGCCCCATGATTTGCAATCCTCGTATTCTCATGACTAATTTTCCTCACAATTATCCCAAATAAAGTATTAAATCACACATTCACAAATGAAATCACAACATTAGACGCAGAAAACCTAAAATCAGACACCTGAAACTGACCATGGCACTAAACCTATTCGACCAATTTATAAGCCCCACACACTTTGGTATCCCCCTCATTGCAATTGCCCTTACACTCCCCTGAATTCTGATCCCCTCCCCAACCAACCGCTACCAAACCAATCGACTAATTTCATTACAAAATTGATTTATTAAAACCTTCACACAACAGCTACTAACACCACTAAATCAAGGAGGACACAAATGAGCCCTAATTTTAACATCCCTTATAATTTTTATCCTTACATTAAATATTTTAGGACTGCTACCATATACCTTTACACCCACAACCCAGCTATCCCTAAATATAGGACTAGCTGTCCCACTATGACTAGCAACTGTAATCATCGGGCTACGAAACCAACCCACCGCTGCCCTAGGACACCTCCTGCCCGAAGGAACCCCTGCCCCCTTGATCCCAGTTTTAATTATTATCGAAACAATTAGCCTACTCATTCGACCTCTGGCCCTAGGAGTACGACTTACAGCAAACTTAACAGCAGGCCACCTATTAATCCAACTAATCTCAACTGCCACAATTACTCTTCTACCAATAATGACCACAGTAGCAACATTAACAGCTATTTTATTAGTACTATTAACACTACTAGAAGTTGCAGTAGCCATTATTCAAGCCTACGTATTTGTCCTGTTATTAAGCCTTTATTTACAAGAAAACGTCTAATGGCCCACCAAGCACATGCATATCATATGGTTGATCCAAGCCCATGGCCCCTAACCGGCGCAGTAGCTGCTCTACTTATAACATCAGGTTTAGCTATCTGATTCCACTTCCACTCAACTATCCTCATAACACTAGGATTAGCACTAATACTACTAACCATATACCAATGATGGCGGGATATTGTACGAGAAAGTACTTTCCAAGGACATCATACACCCCCAGTACAAAAAGGGCTACGATACGGAATAATCCTATTCATTACTTCAGAAGTATTCTTTTTCATCGGCTTCTTTTGAGCATTCTACCACTCTAGTTTAGCACCAACACCTGAACTAGGGGGCTGCTGACCACCAACTGGCATTACACCCCTAGACCCATTCGAAGTGCCCTTATTAAACACCGCTGTCCTCTTAGCCTCCGGTGTTACAGTTACATGATCACACCACAGCCTTATAGAAGGTGAACGTAAACAAGCAATTCAATCCCTTGCACTTACAATCCTTCTAGGATTCTACTTCACCGCCCTACAGGCTATAGAGTACTATGAAGCCCCCTTTACAATTGCTGACGGGGTATATGGTTCAACCTTCTTCGTAGCAACCGGGTTCCACGGACTACATGTAATTATTGGGTCCACATTCTTAACTGTCTGCCTACTACGACAGATCCAATACCACTTCACATCAGAACACCACTTCGGATTCGAAGAGGGCGGATACTGACACTTTGTAGATGTTGTATGATTATTAAAATATGTCTCTATCTACTGATGAGGCTCATATCTTTCTAGTATTCAAAGTTAGTACGAGTGACTTCCAATCACCTAGTCTTGGTTAAACCCCAAGGAAAGATAATGAATTTAATCATAATTATTCTATTAATCTCCACAATCTTATCTATAATCTTAGCCACAATCTCTTTCTGATTACCCCAGATAAACCCAGATGCAGAAAAACTATCCCCATACGAATGCGGCTTTGACCCCCTAGGATCGGCACGACTCCCATTTTCACTACGTTTCTTTTTAGTAGCCATTCTATTCCTACTATTTGACCTAGAAATTGCACTACTACTACCACTGCCATGAGGAAACCAACTGCCAAACCCAACCCTGACCCTATTATGGGCTGCAGCAGTCCTAATCCTACTAACCCTAGGACTAATTTATGAATGACTGCAAGGAGGCCTAGAGTGAGCTGAATAAGGGATTAGTCCAAATAAGACCTCTGATTTCGGCTCAGAAAACCACGGTTCAAATCCGTGATCCCTTTATGACACCAATTTACTTTAGCTTCACCTCAGCCTTCACCCTAGGGCTCACAGGCCTAGCCTTTCACCGCACCCACCTACTATCTGCCCTCTTATGCCTAGAAGGTATGATATTATCCCTATTCATCGCCCTCGCCTTATGAACCTTTCAACTAGAATCAACTGCCTTTTCTGCCTCCCCCATCCTTCTACTAGCCTTTTCAGCCTGTGAAGCCGGTGCCGGTCTGGCCTTACTAGTAGCTACAGCTCGAACACACGGAACAGACCGACTACAATCCTTAAACCTTTTACAATGCTAAAAATCTTAATTCCAACAATTATGCTATTCCCAACTATCTGGTTCTCTACCCCAAAATGGCTTTGAACAACGACAACCCTACAAAGCCTACTCATCGCTATACTTAGTCTCCATTGAATCAGCTGAACCACCTACACAGGCTGAACATTCTCCAACACCTACATGGGCGCTGATCCCCTATCAACACCCCTCTTAGTACTCACATGCTGACTACTTCCACTTATAATCCTCGCCAGCCAAAACCACATCAAATCAGAACCAATTAGCCGACAACGAAGCTACATTACACTCCTGGCCTCACTACAAACCTTCCTAATCATAGCATTTGGTGCCACAGAAATCATTATATTTTATGTAATGTTTGAAGCAACTCTAATCCCAACACTAATTATTATCACCCGATGAGGAAATCAAGCAGAACGCCTAAACGCAGGTACATACTTCCTGTTTTACACACTAACAGGATCCCTCCCGTTATTAGTAGCATTACTCCTACTTCATCATAATACAGGATCTCTATCAATACTAATTATTCAATATTCCCTTCCCCTAACACTAGAAACATGAGGAGACAAAGTCTGATGAGCAGGGTGTTTAATTGCATTCCTAGTTAAAATACCACTATATGGCGTCCATCTATGACTACCAAAGGCCCATGTAGAAGCCCCAGTAGCCGGATCCATAGTACTAGCAGCTATCTTACTAAAACTCGGGGGATACGGAATAATACGAATAATAGTTTTTCTAGACCCACTATCAAAAGACCTAGTATACCCAATTATTGCTTTGGCCCTATGAGGAGTAATTATAACAGGATCAATTTGCCTCCGACAAACAGACCTAAAATCCCTCATTGCATACTCCTCCGTCAGCCACATGGGTCTTGTAGCAGGGGGAATCCTAATCCAAACACCCTGAGGCTTTACCGGAGCCCTCATCTTAATAATCGCACACGGCCTCGTTTCATCTGCCCTATTCTGCCTAGCTAACACAACCTATGAACGCACACATAGTCGAACAATAATCTTAGCCCGAGGACTACAAATTATTTTCCCACTAACTGCCACTTGATGATTTATTTCCAATTTAGCAAACCTAGCACTACCCCCACTACCAAACCTCATAGGAGAGCTAGTCATCATTACAGCAATATTTAACTGGTCACCATGAACACTGGCCATAACCGGGGCTGGAACGCTCATCACCGCAGCCTATTCTCTATACATATTCTTAATAACTCAACGGGGCCCATTACCACAGCACATTATTAACCTACAACCATTTCACACACGAGAACATCTTTTAATAACCCTTCACCTTCTCCCAGTGGTCCTCCTAGTAACAAAACCAGAGATCATATGAGGATGATGATACTGTAGATATAGTTTAACATAAAACATTAGATTGTGGTTCTAAAAATAGAGGTTAAACTCCCCTTCTACACTGAAAGAGGCCAGGGCAGTAGAGACTGCTAATCCCTATTTCCACGGTTAAACTCCATGGCTCATTCAAAGCTCTTAAAGGATAATAGTTCATCCGTTGGTCTTAGGAACCAAAAACTCTTGATGGAACTCCAAGTAGCAGCTATGACGGAGATCTTGATCATTGTAACTTCTACCCTCCTTCTAACCCTAACAATCCTAATCTGACCTCTTATCACAACACTCACCCCAAAACCCCTGAGTCAAAACTGAGCCACTAAACATGTAAAAACTGCAGTCAGTACTGCATTCTTCATCAATTTAATCCCCCTAATTATCTTCTTAGACCAAGGAATAGAAAACATTATCACCACCTGAAACTGAATAAATATCATAAACTTTGATATTAATATTAGCTTTAAGTTCGACCACTATTCACTAATTTTCACCCCTATTGCCTTATACGTAACATGGTCAATTCTAGAATTCGCATCTTGATATATACACACAGACCCCTACCTAAACCGATTCTTCAAATATCTCCTACTATTCCTAGTAGCAATAATCATTTTAGTTACCGCTAACAACCTCTTCCAACTATTTATTGGCTGGGAGGGAGTAGGCATCATATCTTTCCTACTAATCGGCTGATGACACGGACGAGCTGACGCCAATACCGCCGCCCTACAAGCTGTCATCTATAATCGAGTCGGAGACGTAGGATTAATCCTAGCCATCGCCTGAATCGCAATAAACCTCAACTCTTGAGAAATTCCACAAATCTTCATACTATCAAAAGATTTCAACATAACACTCCCACTACTAGGTCTAGTACTAGCCGCCACAGGAAAATCAGCCCAATTTGGACTACATCCGTGACTGCCATCAGCGATAGAAGGACCAACCCCAGTATCAGCCCTACTGCATTCAAGCACAATAGTCGTAGCAGGCATTTTCCTACTAATTCGACTACACCCCCTAATAGAAAACAACCAACTTATTCTAACCATCTGTCTATGTCTGGGTGCCCTGACAACCCTATTTACAGCCACCTGCGCACTAACACAAAACGACATCAAAAAAATCGTAGCATTTTCAACATCCAGCCAATTAGGGCTAATAATAGTAACAATTGGACTTAACCAACCACAACTAGCCTTCCTACATATCTGTACCCACGCTTTCTTTAAAGCAATACTATTCCTATGCTCAGGCTCCATCATTCACAGCCTCAATGACGAACAAGACATTCGTAAAATAGGAGGACTACACAAACTAATACCATTCACCTCATCATGCCTAACCATCGGCAGCCTAGCACTCACAGGTATACCCTTCCTAACAGGTTTCTTCTCAAAAGATGCAATCATTGAAGCCCTCAACACCTCATATCTAAACGCCTGAGCCCTAGCTCTAACACTAATCGCCACATCCTTCACAGCAGTCTACAGCCTACGAGTAGTCTTCTTCGTAACCATGGGCTCTCCACGGTTCCTACCCCTCTCCCCAATCAATGAAAACAACCAAGCAGTAATCGCCCCAATTGGACGCCTGGCATGAGGAAGTATCATTGCAGGACTTATCATTACTTCAAACTTCCTCCCATCAAAAACACCAATTATAACAATACCAACCTCCATAAAACTCGCTGCACTAATTGTCACAATTACAGGACTAATCATTGCCCTAACACTAGCTACAGCAACATCCAAACAAATTAAAATCACCCCAACACTAATCCTACACAACTTCTCCAACATACTAGGGTTCTTTCCCCCAATCATCCACCGCCTCATACCAAAACTAAATCTAGTATTAGGAAAACAAGCTACAAAGCTAGATCGACAATGACTAGAAATAGGACCAAAAGGACTCCACCCAACACACAACTTAGTATCTTCAATATTTGATAACATTGACACAAACATTATCAAAATCTACCTAACATTCTATCTAATCACCACAGCACTAACCATCGCCCTTCTCTCTTCGATCTAAACTGCACGAAGAGCCCCACGACTTAAACCACGTGTCAACTCCAACACCACAAACAAACACAATAATAATACTCATGCACACACAATTAACAAACCCCCACCAGCAGAATACATCAAAGAAGCCCCACTAATATCCCCACGAACCACAAAAAACTCCTTGAACTCATCTATAACCACCCAATAACCCCCATACCCACCCCAAAACCAACACATAGCAACTCCCACCCCAAACAAATACATCAAGACATAGACCTTAACAGACCCCCCTCCCCACGTCTCAGGAAACGGCTCAGCAGCAAGTGCTGCCGAATACGCAAACACTACCAGCATCCCCCCCAAGTAAATCAAAAACAACATCAAACCAACTAACGACCCACCATGACCAACCAAAACCCCGCACCCCACTCCAGCTGCTATAGCCAAACCCAAAGCTGCAAAATAAGGTGCAGGATTAGAAGCTACCCCAACTAACCCAACAACCAGGCACAATAATAACAAATCAAGAAAATATATCATAATTCCCGCCAGGATTCTAACCAGGACTAATGACTTGAAAAACCACCGTTGTAATTCAACTACGAGAACCATGGTCACCCGAAAAACCCACCCATTATTTAAAATTATAAACGACGCACTCATCGACCTCCCAGCCCCCTCAAACATTTCTGCATGATGAAACTTTGGCTCCCTACTATTACTATGCCTTATAGTACAAATTATCACAGGACTATTCCTGGCCATGCACTACACCTCAGACGTCTCAACCGCCTTTTCATCAGTAGTACACATCTGTCGAGACGTCAACTATGGCTGAGTCATCCGAAACTTCCACGCCAACGGAGCATCATTCTTCTTTATTTGCATTTATCTACACATTGGCCGAGGCCTATACTATGGCTCATACCTGTATAAAGAAACCTGAAATATTGGAGTAGTACTACTCCTACTTGTTATAATAACAGCCTTTGTAGGCTACGTGCTGCCATGAGGACAAATATCCTTCTGAGGAGCCACAGTAATTACAAATCTACTATCAGCCGTACCATACATAGGGGACGCCCTGGTTCAGTGGATTTGAGGGGGTTTCTCCGTAGACAACGCAACACTTACACGATTCTTCGCATTCCACTTTCTACTACCATTCACAATCATCGCAGCCACAATTATACATGCACTATTCCTACACGAAACAGGGTCCAACAACCCAATCGGGTTAAACTCAGATGCAGACAAAATTTCATTCCACCCCTACTTCTCCTACAAAGACCTACTAGGATTTATCATTTTACTAACCGCCCTAGCAGCCCTAAGCCTATTCTCCCCAAACTTACTGGGCGACCCAGAAAACTTTACCCCAGCAAACCCATTAGTAACCCCACCTCACATTAAACCAGAGTGATACTTCCTATTTGCATACGCCATCCTCCGATCAATCCCAAACAAACTAGGAGGAGTATTAGCACTCTTACTCTCTATCCTTGTACTAATAGTAGTACCAATACTACACCTCTCAAAACAACAAGGACTAACCTTCCGACCCCTGTCACAAATCCTTTTCTGAACCTTAGTGGCAGACGTAATAATCTTAACATGAATCGGCGGAATACCAGTAGAACATCCATTCATCATTATTGGACAAATCGCCTCCATCCTATACTTCTCCCTCTTCCTAATTTTAAACCCACTAGCAGCCTGACTAGAAAACAAACTACTTAATTTAAATTGCCCTAGTAGCTTAGCCACTAAAGCGCCGGTCTTGTAATCCGGAGATCGAAGGTTAAAATCCTTCCTAGCGCCAGAAAAGAGAGATTTCAACTCCCACCCCTAACTCCCAAAGCTAGGATTCTAAACTAAACTATTTTCTGTAACAGAAAATGTCCGACATTCACCAATTCGCTATGGTATAGTACATATTATGCATAACTCAACACTATGATATAGTACATATTATGCATAATTCAACACAATTGTTGTCACACATCCATTACTTTCTAGTACATTATCTGTAACTGTACAAGACATTCAATTAAATATTCAAATAGAACTCCTTGGAAAAAGGAGCAATTGAAAAATCCAATAGACCTCCATCTAAAATGTTTCCTTGTTTTACCCAACTAACATCTATTAAAGAAAAGATTAATGTAGTAAGAGACCACCAATCTTGTATTTCTAGTGCATATCATGAATGATAGAATCAAGGACAAAAATCGTGGGGGTTTCACAACTTGCACTATTACTGGCATCTGGTTCCTATTTCAGGGCCATAACCGGTAAACCTCCCCCATAACTGCACTATATCTGGCATCACTTAATGGTGGAACCTCGTCCTAGCAAAAACCCCACATGCCAAGGCGTTCTTTCTAAAAGGCATGTGGTATTTCTTTTTTTAGGTCACTTTCATCTGGCATTTTCCTGAAGAATTATCAACAATCTTTCCAAACCGTACATACATAATTTTCACCTCCAAGCATTATGTAATGTTTTAATGACATAATCTTTAAATCATTGCATATAACTCTATCAAGTGCATAACTCCCTCATTACTCCTCCATCTTTCCCTGAGATTCCCCCCCCCCTCCCCTCGCGCGCGGGCGGTAAACCCCCCTACCCCCTTATGTCGAATAAGTCCTAATTAATCCTGTTAAACCCCTAAACCAGGTAAGGCTCGATTGACATTTTCAACAAGTGGTGGGTGTATGTTGCTATATAGTGTTATAAATTTGCATCATATTATATA